CCGAACCAAACTTGAATCTTTCAATTCATTTGGCTCTCACGTTCAATTACTTCAATTATTTATGGCGAATTTCCATATCTTTTTTGAATGTAATGAACCTATCCTCTCTTCTCTGTTCATATTCCAAAAATAAAGTATCACTAATAAAAAAAAAAAGACCAGAATATTCAGAGGACTCTTCTGACCAAACAAAAACTAAAAAATAAGTAATTGTCAGCAAAGTTGTTTTTTTTTTTTCTTCACTTCAAATCCAAAAATTTGTCTTACTTTATATGTAGGTCATCGACTCAGCGTTTGACATTTATTTACTATCAATATTAATAAAAAAAGGATGAACATTTTTCCAATAAAGGATTCAAATCATTTTATCGACATGAGTGTTCTATATCGATAAAATTCGAACTATTCTTTTTTTAAAACCATTTCGGTATTAATATAGTGGTAGAAAGAATACCATGCTGTGCCTAGACTTCAAACGGTTTAGCTTTAACCATGTTAATGGTCCCCCATTATTGGTTGATAGAGAATCAAAGTATATTTACCAACAAATCGCGAAATGCTATGGTTCTTACATATGGTTTCTTTATTTATTCAGAAGTAATTCGCGAAATCATGTACCTTTCGTCCTTAGTTATAAAGAAAAAAAAGAGGTACAGCTGGTTGAATCCAACCTATTCTTGAAATAAACAACCCGCACACACTCCCTTTCCAAAAAAGATCAATACACCAATCACTACGCTGAGATTTATTAGATTTGTTGCTAAAATATCGGTATTAAACCCGAAACTCCCGGCGGATGGCCAGTGACCCAAGAAAACGAAAGAATCGGTTACATTTTTCATATGAGCTCCTCTTATAGATAAACTAAAAAAATCGTTGTATTGCTTCACCTCTTTGCTACTTCTAAATAGAAAATCGATTCAAAAATCGATTCAATTTCGAAATGAATTGTCTTTTTTTAATTGAGATTCCCAATAAACAATAAGAATAAGACTTATTGGAATAGAATTAGGTACTAGGTTTCATGTGAATTGCGAAATACCTCTTTTGTTGCAACACCTCTCCTTTGGACTAAAAGGGGGAAGGAAGAAAGGAAGTGAGTAACACTAATTCCTCATCCTCAAATCAGTCCTTCCCGCAGGTTAGTTTCTCAACGAATAAGTAATTGTGTGGGAACGATATTTTGATATAATGTGAAAAAGCAACCTGCAAGTCCAATACGCGAAAAGAAATATGTATTTCCCCTATTTCTTTTTCTTTTCTCGGATTAAACAAAAGGATTCGCAAATAAAAGCGCCAATGCTACAACCAATCCATAAATTGTTAAAGCTTCCATAAAGGCCAAACTAAGCAATAAAGTACCTCGTATTTTTCCCTCTGCCTCGGGCTGTCTCGCAATACCCTCTACAGCTTGGCCCGCAGCAGTACCTTGACCAATTCCAGGCCCAATAGAAGCAAGTCCTACAGCCAATCCAGCAGCAATAACGGAAGCGGCAGAAATCAGTGGATTCATGATAAGTTCCTCACACAAAAAAAAAAGAAATGGTTAATGATACAATCAACCAATGAATTATGACTTAATTATTCTATTGCTAATATTCATCTAGTCAAAATAACTAAAAACTCCAAATTGAAATAGAAATAAGAATATTATTGAATCATTAGATCATTAGAAAGACTTCATCTTTTTTATTTCCTATTTGTAGAGTCTTTCCGAATCAATCCAACTTGAGTTTTTTCATTTCCTTTTCTAATCATTCTTCGATCTTTTTCTTTATTTTCTCTGTTTATTCATTCAATTTACAGTCATAAACGAAACGGAAGGGCTTCGACTGGCATATCATACCTATCTTAATTTAGACAAGTAGGGCTAATGAAATATAAATATTAGTTCATATATAACTTGTCAATATCCAATATCAAATATACATATCTTTCTTCCATAACGTAAACTGCCCATTCTATCTTAAATTCAATCGGATTTTCGAATCATTCTTCGAAACATCTAATCTACAAGAGTTAACTTATAGCCATTGGATTACACATCATACCTGGCGCGACCCCTCTCTACTAACCAACTCCCCTTTAGTTGAAACTTCTCGAAGATCGTTTTTCTATTATCGTAGACTCTATTTGTATATTTAGAAAATAGAAAGAGATTATCCTGATAGAATAGAGTATCTTGAGCCACACATATATTGCCTTGATCTAAGCTAAAAAAAGGACTCTTTCTAAGACTAATCAATGATGGCCCTCCATGGATTCGCCTATATAAGCTGCGGCTAAAGTTGCAAAAATAAGAGCCTGAATACCGCTTGTAAATAATCCGAGGAACATGACAGGTATAGGAACCACTAAAGGTACTAAAGAAACAAGAACAAGAACGACTAGTTCATCCGCTAATATATTTCCGAAAAGTCGAAAACTAAGTGATAGAGGTTTTGTGAAATCTTCTAAGATGTTAATGGGTAAAAGAATTGGAGTTGGTTGAATGTATTTACCAAAATAACCTAATCCTTTTTTTGTAAGACCCGCATAGAAATAGGCTACCGACGTTAGTAAAGCTAAAGCAACAGTAGTATTTATATCATTCGTGGGTGCGGCTAACTCCCCGTGAGGTAACTGTATGATTTTCCAAGGTAAAAGAGCCCCTGACCAATTAGAAACAAAAATAAATAGAAACATAGTCCCAATAAAGGGAACCCAGGGGCGATATTCTTCTCCAATTTGAGTTTTGCTCACGTCTCGAATGAATTCAAGGACATATTCAAAGAAATTCTGACCGCCAGTCGGAATGGTTTGTGGATTCCGAACAGCTATAGCAGCTGAACCTAATAAGATAGCAATTACAACCCAAGAAGTAATAAGTACCTGGCCATGGATTTGGAACCCCCCTATTTGCCAATAGAAATGTTGGCCTACTTCCACACCGGATATATCGTATAACCCCTTTAGCGTGTTGATTGAGTATGATAGAACATTCATATTGTCCTCTGACTGAAATATCACTTTAAAAGAAATTATTTTAATTCAACCATCTATTATCTATTTCTCGACTTGTCTACTTGAATTTTATATTTAGGATACCGATTAATCACATAAAATCCCCAGTCGTTTTTATATATTTTTTGAGATTCAGGAATAGTAACCGATTCTATTATCGAGTTTACGAAGTCAATTTTTGATTTTATCTTGAATCAAGGATTTCTTATATAAGCGGCCCTCACAAATTGCAAATACTAATTTGGTAAGAATTAATCGGATTGAAGCTATAGAATCATCGTTCGCCGGAATCGAAATATCTGCGAGATCCGGATCACAATTTGTATCGATTAAACAAATCGTTGGAATTCCCAAAGTAATACATTCTCGAAGGGCCTTATATTCTTCTTGTTGATCAACGATGATTACAATATCAGGTAACTCTGTCATATATTTAATCCCACCCAGATATCTTTGCAAGCGAGATAATTGTCTCTTCAACATGGCTGCATCTCTCTTCGGAAGACGGGCGAGTCTCCCCGTCTTTTGTTCCACTCTCAAGTCCCTGAATTTTTGAAGTTTCCTTTTTGTAGTGGACCAATTCGTTAACATACCTCCAAGCCACTTTTTATTAACATAATGGGATCGAGCCCTTATTGCAGCCCGTGCTACTGAATCAGCTACTTTCCATTTTGTCCCAACAATTAAAAATTGTTTTCCTCTGCTTGCTGCATCAAAAACTAAATCACAGACCTCTGATAAAAAACGAGCAGTTCTAGTAAGATTTATAATATGAATGCCCTTCCGTTTTGCAGAGATATAAGGTGCCATTCTAGGATTCCATTTCCGAATCCCGTGACCCAAATGAACTCCCGCCTCCATCATCTCTTCCAAATTGATGTTCCAATATCTTCTTGTCATTTCTCCCCACACTTTCCCTTTTTTTATTTAATAAAGAGACGAGGTATCCTGAAATAAGTAATTGTTCCAACGGAACCTTCTTTTCTAAGGCGGATTGGCCATTGATACACAACCCAAACCACTAATTTCTTTCTATTTGTTATTATTTGAATTTCTTTATTTTATTACTAAATTAAATAACCATAACAAATACAGAGAAGATAAAAAGGATGAATCTCTTGTATTAAATCCCAGAAATCATTGTTGTTTTGGTCTATCGTGGAAATTCTTTGAAAGACAAGAATCAAATAATTCTCTATGGTAAAACAAAATATCTCTCATTTCTCCCTCGAATAGATTCTTTTTTTTTGTTTTCAAGGAAATGTTCTTTTGTTGATTTGAACGGTGTACGAATCCCTTGAATCCGGTACCGGCAGGTATCATCCCCCCCAGAACAACGTTTTCTTTTAGTCCCTTCAACCAATCGATCCGGCCCCGGAGAGCTGCTTTTGCTAAAACTCGAGCAGTTTCTTGAAAACTCGCTTCGGATATAAAACTTTGAGTATTTAGAGATGCTCTCGTTATTCCCAATAAGATAGCTCGATAGCAGATCGCTTCTTCCAAAGCGCGCCCCGTTCGTTCCGCCCGCAACAACCCAATTAGTTCTCCGGGCAAAAAAACATTAGACATTCCATCTTCTGAAACCAAGACTTTTGATGTTATTTGACGTACAATAAGTTCTATATGCCTATTATGGATCTGCACCCCCTGGGATCGATAAACACTTTGGATCCTATTAACCAGAGAAATACGACTTTGCGCCATAGTTAGCTCAGCTCCAATCAAGAATCCCCAAGAATTCCCTAGAATTCTTGTTATATGTTCGTTCCAACCATCAATCCTACTTTCTAGATTCATGGATATTGAATCAATCGAACGAGCTTCTAAGACTTGTTCCACTTTTGGAAGACCTTGTGTTATATCACTAGACCTCGATTTTTCATATATAAATGTAACTAATATATCCCCTCCATAAATGATTTCCCCATAATGCCTTTGAACTCTTGTTCCTGGGGTGGCCAAATAAGGCTTAGCCGATCTTATTACTACAGAGTCAA